TTTCTATTTAGATTCTGAATGGCGAAGTGCCCATATACTTTAATCGAAAATGAAAAAATCTAATATAGAATCTAAATAGCTAAATAGAATATAGAAATCTATATTTACTTTCTTTTATCTTTTATTTTCTTTTTTTATTAAGTTATTAAGAATTATGAATGATTTGAATTTTAGACTTCATAAGATTCATCGAAATAGCTTTATTAGTTCTATGCTATATGGTATCTGTAGTATTTATCCTTATGAGATACCGTAGAAAATGTACAAAATCAAATGATTTTAGAAATTTAGAAAGAAGGGGGATATAATAAAATTCTTGATTAGATATTCTCATAGGAACGATTTATTGAATTTGATTGCTGGATCCACAAAAAAAAAAGAGAATGGTCTTATTCAAAACGCCTCGTTATTTTTAACCAATTATGTGCTTCAATATAATTCCCTGGAGTAAGCGCTATAGCTTGTTTCCAATACTCAGCAGCTTGATCGAACCAAGCCTCCGCAATTTCCGAATCGCCTTGTATAATGGCCTGTTCTCCCCGGTCGGAATAGGTTAGTAAATTCCCTCCCTTAGAACCGTACTTGAGAGTTTCCTACCTCATACGGCTCAGCAATCGATTCTTTTTGCGTCCCATCTTCTCTTAATCTATCCTATGCTAACTATTCTATTTTTTCTTGGGTTAACCAGAAGATGTTTATTGCATAAGTTTCCAAATCTAATTTGGATCAATGATTAGTTTTCTCTTTTCTCCCACCTTCAGAAGAATGAAGCATAGATATCCCCCGATATCGTTATAATTTTCTGAAAGGTAACTATCTCGGTTTCGTATTTCATATATGGTATATGAGATTTCTATTTATATAGAATATTTATAGAATATTTGAAAAAGACTTTCCTCCGTTAAGAAAAAAGAACTTACTATCTTTGGGATCTGATGCTACACCGCTGCTCAATACTTTAGTAGATCGACTCTATTACATAAGTTGATTTCTCACTTTTCATATCATGACATAAGTAAGCAGTTCTGAACTGTATTTAACAAATAATAGCTTACTAATGGATCTTTACGGTGCTTTCTCTATCAATTCGACTCTTTATCCATAGAGTATAGTATATAGGCCATACCTATTTCTTCCGATTTTTTTGGTTCTCGCGAAGTCTTTTTCCTTGCTACAGCTGATAAAAATCGTTACTTTGGACGATTCCTATGTAGAAAGCCTATCTTTTTTCTAGTATTTACTAGACGATTAAATCTTTTTTTCTTTCTATAGTGAAGATAGTCGCACGTAATGACAGATCACGGCCATATTATTAAAAGCTTGTGGTAAAAATGGATTTCGTTCTAGTGCCCGGAAATAATATTCCAAAGCTTTTGTATGCTCTCCGTTGCTTGTGTGTATAAGACCTATGTTATAGAGTATATAACTTCGATCATAGGGATCAATTTCTGGTCGCGTAGCTTCATAATAATTCTGTAAAGCTTCTGCATAATTTCCTTCGGATTGAGCCGACATCCGTTACGGTCGTTCATTCTAGTAAAAGAATCTCCGTTCCAGAACCGTACGTGAGATTTTCATCTCATACGGCTCCTCCCTTCTGTGCATAGTACTAAGAGGAATAATTCATGTAATCAAAATTTCACTATTCTCATTATGAACTGACAGGAGCTGGTATTTTTACAAGAAATTTCTAGCCAGCCTTCCCACAAGAGGTTTTTTATTAACACCAATCCTATTAGTGCTAGATAAAAATGGTAACTCCAAAGATTCCTTTGTACTCAACGCTTACGATTTCCAGGAATTAGTCACTTCAACGGTCTTTGATGGTTATACGGGTACCAAAAGTACGAATGAGATGGATCTTTATTTTCCTAACCATTCTTTTTAGTCCCGATACCAATAAGGAAAAGGGTTATTTATAACAAAGTTTTTGTGTTGTTGATTCCTAGGTGTAGTGCTTTTTCCCCGATGCCACCTATTGGTACTAAATGAAGTAGTATTGACCTACAATACAGAACCTATAGATGTAACCTTTCGCTCAATACTAAAATCTAGAATTGAAGCATCTAAGGCTGCATCAATCGAGGATACACGACAGAAGGAATTGATCTATCTCTAAACTTCACCTTCACCAAGCGTAGGTTTCTTTTACTAATTTGTTTTTTTTTCTATTCCTAACTACGTTCTTTTTCTCGTAAAACTGAGGGGTAAAAAAAACAAGAAAAAATCAAATCGCACCATCTCTGTAATAGGTAAATGCCTTTTTTTCTCCGGAAGTTGTCGGAATTATTCGTAATAAGATATTGGCTACAATCGAAGAGGTCTTATCAATAAAATTTCCATTTATTCGAGATCTAGGCATAATTAGCAATTCATTCTATAATTCTTCTCATTCCCCTTCGGGGAAAACGATCCCACAAAAAAAGGAATTGTACAGTACAAAATAACATAAAAACAGACTAATTGGAAAAAAGGCGGTGTCCCCCTTTTGGACAAAGATGAAATGAAATATTTGAATCAGATTAGATTTCATTCCAGTTTCGTAGTATACCAATGACTATTACTATTTCATCTAAGTTGAATAACCAAGTTTCCTATGGATTTTGATAACTCGAGAAGTTTTGATTTGGTTATGATCCAAAAAAGAATGGAATAATCATTCCATGATAAAATCAAATTCAAATAAACATCCTTTTTGTTTGCATAACGTGTATGTGACACACCATACAATTGAAATAGAAAGATTCATCGGATGATTCATGAATTCCATGGGTTAGCTGATGAAAGAAGTTGTTGTTGATAAATATGAGATTGGAAAAGAAATTTCTTATTATAGAACCATCGGGCGGTTATACATGTACTACAATTAAGATGAAGGACTCGCTATTCATTCGGGTTTTGGTCAAGAATAACATTCTGTAGGAGAGATGGCCGAGTGGTTCAAGGCGTAGCATTGGAACTGCTATGTAGACTTTTGTTTACCGAGGGTTCGAATCCCTCTCTCTCCGTTTCTTTTCATTCATCAACGTTACCGACTACAATGTATCAAATCAAATAAAAATTGATATCATTATTCTAACGGTAAGACCCTTATTTACATTTACTTATTTAATAGAGATTCTCTAGCCCTAATCCATCCCTGTGATAGGTAAAATACAAATAGGAATATCGTATTGATATTGAAAAAAAGAAAAAGAACCCTATTGCCGATCCTTTTTTGATACGTGAATGAGACAGGGCACAGGGTACTCTATTTACTTCAGCGAAAGGAGTCAAGATTGATATGAACCTTGCTTTTTTATTTTCGTTAGAATCAAGTCTGACGGGAATAATATTCTACGACCAACAACTCATTTATTTTCAGACCGATCCATTTACTATCTATTATTTGATTTACAAATCCTTTATATTGTAAGGAGTCAATAGTCAAATGGTTTGGCAATTCCCCGTGGGGGGATGAAACAAGAGAATTTTGAATCAGAGCTTTCGATCTTTCTTTATCCTTCGTAGTAATAATATCTCGGGGTTTGCAACGATAACTTGGTATATCCACTATACGACCATTAACTAAAATGTGTCTATGGTTAACTAATTGTCTGGCTCCAGGAATGGTCGAAGCCATACCTAATCGAAAAAGGATGTTATCCAAACGCATCTCGAGTAGTTGTAGTAAAACCTGGCCTGTTGACCCTTTGGCTTTTCCAGCAATATGCACATATTTAAGTAATTGTTGCTCTGTCAGACCATAATGAAAACGCAATTTCTGTTTCTCTTCTAAACGAATACGATATTGTGATCTTTTTCCAGAGCGCAATTGGGTTTGAAGATCACTTCTGGATCTGGGTCTTTTACTAGTTAGTCCCGGTAAAGCCCCCAGCCGGCGTATTTTTTTGAAACGAGGTCCTCGGTAACGAGACATATAAAGGCTCCTTTTTGATTCACTTTTCTTTGACAAAAAGATATAAATTCAGACTGAACTAAAGGATTAGCAAAGCAAAACAAAATTTACTAAAGTCCTACAAAACAGAATCAAATAAATCTTATCAATATTCGGATTTTTTGTATATATAGGAAATTTAGGAAATTCAAGCGAAGGTTACGTTTTCCAATTTTTTCTGTAGAGATCTAATTGTTCTAGTCAACTTTTTTATTCATAGCTATAGCTGCAAGTTACCATGACATAATAGATTGGTGACCCGACATTTAGAGAAAGCGAGAGTAGAGATTTTCAATCATGGAAATAAAAAAATCGATAAAGAAAAAGAGCCGGCTATCGGAATCGAACCGATGACCATCGCATTACAAATGCGATGCTCTAACCTCTGAGCTAAGCGGGCGGATATAAGAGCAATAGTGTATAGGAATACAGGAAACTATCGGATCTTAGTTATTACCTAGTGATTATTCTTATTATTTCATTTATTGATTATTTCAATTTCTTCTATTTCTTAGTTATATATTTTCTATTCTATTTATCTATTTAGAAAAATTCTATTTCTAAAATAGAAAAGAAAACTATTTAGATCTAGATAAATTAGATATCTAAATAGAAATTCAATTCCATATTCATATAATCCATATTCATATTATTCATATAATATTATATTCATATATATATATATATGAATATATGAAAATAAAATATCAATATATCAATCAAATTAGAATTTAGAATTCAAAATGAAAAAAAAAAGAATGAATATCGACCGTTACACTATACCAAAGATTACTGTAAAAATGAAGGAGGAGTAAAGGCATATATATATATGTGGGATATATCTATCCGTATTGAATTGCGGATACATCAATGATAGAATCATTTCGTATTGAAACAAATAGGGTTCATCCAATAGAGATGAAATGATAGAATAGAGGGTGGGCAAAAAAATAAAATAGCAGCATACACTTTTTCGATATAGAAATATCGAAATCATTACCTAATGAATTCAATAGTGCCAAGATAAATGAAAGAGGTGGATGGAATTACAACTGGATTCTTGTCTCAAAGGAAAGGGGGATATGGCGAAATTGGTAGACGCTACGGACTTGATTGGATTGAGCCTTGGTATGGAAACCTGCTAAGTGGTAACTTCCAAATTCAGAGAAACCCTGGAACTAAAAAAGGGCAATCCTGAGCCAAATCTTTTTTTTTGAGAGAAAAAATGATGGAAAATGAGAATAAAAAGGGATAGGTGCAGAGACTCAATGGAAGCTGTTCTAACGAATGAAATTGACTACGTTACGTTAGTAGCTAAAAACCTTCTATCGAAATGACAGAAAGGATAACCTTATATGCGCCTAATACGTACGTATACATACTGACATAGCAAACGATTAATCACAACCCAAATCTGATATTGAATTCTATTCTGTATCTCTATATATGAAAATAGAAATATTCTATATAGAATATAGATTCTAGAAATAGATATATATTCTATTATCTTAAGAATTATCTTAAGAATTAGATTAAGAATCTATCTATTTCTTCATTCTATTATTCTAATTATTCTAGAATCTAATAATAGAATACTATTTCTATATTCTTTCTTTCTTATTTATATTACTCTTAATATGAGTAATATTAAGAGAGTAATAGTATGAGATAAGGACCTATAGAAACCCTCTATTAATTAGAATCATAGAGATCAAAAAATATATGAAAAATTGAAGAGTTATTGTGAATCAATTCCAATTGAAGCTGAAAAAAGAATCGAATTCGAATATTCAGTGATAAAATGATTCATTCCAGAGTTTGATAGATCTTTTGAAGATTAATCGGACGAGAATAAAGAGAGAGTCCCATTTTACATGTCAATACCGACAACAATGAAATTTATAGTAATAGGAAAATCCGTCGAATTTTTAAATCGTGAGGGTTCAAGTCCCTCTATCCCCAATAAAAAGCCCATTTTACTTCCTCGCTCTTTATTTATCCTCATCCTCTTTCTTTTTTTTTCATCAGTGGCTCAGTTTAAACAAAATGAAATATCTTTATCATTTCATTCACTCTGTTCTTTCACAAATGGATCCAAATAGAAATACTCGTATCTTCTTCCAATCCAATCTCATTTGTTTTGTATAGTACGATATGAACATATATGTTCAAGGAATCTCCGTTATTGAATCATTCATAGTCCATATATTTTTCCTTACATTTACAAAAAAAGTCTTCTTTTGGAAGATCTAAGAAATTCAGGGGTTAGGTCCAATTTGTTAAGATTTTATTTTTTAGTTTTTTTTTCATTGACATAGATATAAGTACTCTGCTAGGATGATGCACGGGAAATGGTCGGGATAGCTCAGTTGGTAGAGCAGAGGACTGAAAATCCTCGTGTCACCAGTTCAAATCTGGTTCCTGACACGTGAATAATGTATCGGATAGATATTCATACCTCATACAAATGAAATTAATTCATTGAGACGGATCGGGATAGATATTCTTTACTTTCTTTTTCATTTGTATTTTTTTCCTCTCTGTTCATACTTTTCTTATTCCAAAAGTATGTGAAATTTTCGTATATATCTCAAATCTAATAGCTAAAAAAGATTAGCTAAAAGGATTCAATAAAAGAGTGGAAGGATAGGAATAGAAAGGATGTATTTCAGACACAGTACAAAGAAACTCCGATTCTTATCATTTTGCATTTCTTCATTTCGTCTCTTCTGTCTTTTCTTTCAAATTTCATATTTTTTTTGTCACTCTTGCTCAAGTTACTTTCTGGGATCCCCACTAAGTGATGCGCGCGGTACAAAGTTCATGGTGCAGAATTCTTTTGAGTCATCCTATTTTTTCTGCTCATACGAAATGTATATTATATGATATCTTCCCAATTGGGGAATAGCAATGAGAGCCTCTTTTTCTTTTTTTCTTTTAGCCCCTCCCTCCACAATACGAATGAAAGTCCAGTTACTCTGTTTCATCTAAAAGGGGAATGCCAAGATGCTCATTGATTGATAAAAAACCACTTTTTTACTTATACGACACGATTCCAGATTTCATTTCAATTTCAATCAATGAGCATCTTGAATTTCATAGAAATTGGGCGTAATATAATCTTTACGTAAGGGCCAGCCTATCCAACTTTCAGGCATCAAGATACGTTTAAGGCGAGGATGATTCTCATAAGAAATTCCCAACATATCATAAGATTCCCGTTCCTGAAAATCAGCACTTCTCCAAATCCAGAAAACTGACGGGGTTTGAGGATTACTCCTGGGAGCAAATACTTTTATGCATACCTCTTCTGGTTTATCTATACCATACTGTATTTTCGTAAGGTGATACACACTAGCTAAAAATCCGCCTGGTGCTACATCATAGGCACACTGGGAGCGTAAATAATTGTAACCATATACATATGAAATGACAGCAATGGAATCCCAATCCTCGGTTTTTATTTGTAAAGTCTCTATTCCAAAGCCTAAAGATCTATGAATTAGCTCATGCTTATAAAGTAAAGACTTATCTTACTTCTCTTTTTTCTATTTCATATTGATCTTCTATCTTAGAAATAGAAAGTGAAAGTAAAGAATCTCTTATCTTATAGTAAATGAAGAAATGAAAGAAATTCAATAATTAAGAATTACAAATTGAATTTTCAATTCAATGAAAAAAAAAGAAGAAAAAGAAATAAGAAATCTAGTCTATTATTTATATGATATGAAAATAGAGTACTAAAATCGCGTTTTGGAATGAAAAAAAATCCCTAAAACCACTCAACTCTTATCTTAGAATTTAGAATATAAGAATATAGAAGAAGGAACATTGATGTATTTAGGAATAATGAATTATCCCTACATTATCTTTGAAACAAATTGAAAGAATCTCTTAGGTTTGTTGTTCCGCCAAAAAATGATTAGTCATAGGGCTTCTACAAAGACTTAAGATCAATAAAGAATAGGTCCTAGATCCATGGCGACTTAGGATTGGGTTGGGTCAGGTTGAAGTCTTGAGACAGGATTCTTTTATAAATTGACCGGGATTGGCAAAGCAAAAAAGAGTGTTAAATCTTTGATCATGGACAGGAAAAGAGGAAAAATATCATATGTAATTCATTCATGAAAGTGGATGAAGAGAGATGGGTATTTTATCCGATATTTGACAAATACCAATTCAGTCCGTTGGAATGAATTATTGTGTTTATTTTCTTGTTCCTACTACTACTCAAAATTCGCTACTAAACAAAAATGGAATGTATTAGGGCTATACGGACTCGAACCGTAGACCTTCTCGGTAAAACAGAGAAAACTGATTATTATCGAAATGATTCGAACTGTTTCAAAGACCCAACATGCATTTTTTTGCATTGGGCTCTTTCATCAACTGATGTAAAGATCAGTTAGTCCACCATATTTTTTCTTTAGAGGAAGATAAGAAGATAATGAGATGGCTCCATGTGCTCTGATTCATTATTTGTATCCTGATCTAGGAGCAATACCAAAGTTTTTCAAAGAAGGGTGACCTTTATTTAGGTCTGCCTTTGGCCTAGATCAACCTAAGTGAAATGCAGTCTCTATCGCTCCGCTGCAAGAGTAAAATATGAGACTTCATACACCTCAAAGCTCATAGGACGAAAAGAGGTTCTTTTGAGATCCTTATACTCATTATGCCTGGCATTGAATGGACTGAGCATTTACCTTACAATGGTAGGTTCTATTTGATTTGGCACCGGAATTCGCACCTGAACCGGATCAAACCAAATTTGTCAGGCTATTTTTCTCTTGTTCTCTCGAATCTACGGAGTAAGACATCGACTTCTCAAAAAGATCAATTATGGTCATTGCATAATGGGCTCCCTTGAAAAACATTGGCGCACGTGTAAACGAGGTGCTCTACCTAACTGAGCTATAGCCCTTGTTATAACCATTTTAACATAGAGACAATTTCTTGTCAAGAAGGATATCCCATAATTCCACATGATAACTCTCTGATCCATTTATGTTTACTGGTAAAAGATTTATATTGCTTAGAAAACATATTTTTCCTATAATCCATCTAAGTGATGGAGACCCTTTTTGTGGTTATAAATGACCTACTTAACCCAGTGGTTAGAGTATTGCTTTCATACGGCGGGAGTCATTGGTTCAAATCCAATAGTAGGTAGAACTTATTAGATACCGGATTCCATGGTATCTAATAAGTTTTTCTACCCATCCTCTTTTTTTCGTTCTATCATCAGATTAATCAAATTAGACTTCATTGTGTTCAATTTGTGGAATCAAGATGTAGTGTGTAGTGTCTAATAAAGAACTCTTTTGATTTTGATTGAATATTGAATGTATTGACTACTAATAGGAAATCACTTTGACAGCTTCTACTCGTGTCCTAGCTCGTCTGAGAGCTAGATTTGCCTCAATTGCTTGTCTCTTACCCTCAGCTCTACTCAAGTTAGCTTCAGCTATTTCAAGAGTTTGTTGAGCTTCTTGTGGATCAATGTCAGTACTAATTTCCGCACCATTTCCTAAAATGGTGATCTCATTATTACTTATTCTAGCGAAACCGCCCATAAGAGCCACCGTTAACCATCGGTCGTTTAGCCGTATTCTCAAAAGACCTATATCTACAGCCGTGGCAATGGGGGCATGGTTTGGTAATATCCCAATTTGTCCACTATTAGTAGATAAAATAATCTCTTTCACTTTGGAATCCCAAATCATTCGATTAGGAGTCAGTACACAAAGATTTAAGGTCATTTCTTCAATTTGCTCTCCTCTTCTAAGTTCATAGCTTTCGCGGTAGCTTCATCGATGTTACCCACCAAATAAAAGGACTGCTCGGGAAGACCGTCTAATTCTCCGGAAAGGATGAATTGAAACCCCCGAATTGTTTCTGCGAGACCAACATATTTCCCCGGAGAACCAGTAAAGACTTCTGCCACAAAGAAGGGTTGTGATAAGAAACGCTCAATCTTGCGTGCTCTTGCTACAGTTAAACGATCTTCTTCGGATAATTCGTCCAACCCAAGGATAGCTATAATGTCCTGAAGTTCTTTGTAAC